TAGTGAGTCCATAGGAAAAAAAGTTTCTTTTCCAATTCCATATTTATAAACAACCTCTCTTATCATCCATCTACCCTATTATAAATTTATGAATCATACCATGAATTTTTCTATGACATTTTATTCAATTGTATAATCATTAGTCATCCTTTTCCTTTTTGGGTCATAACCAAATCTAAATTTATTGAGTTATTGGATTCGAGTTATAAGAATCCATAGTAAAATAAAGTCCTTGGTTATCTAACTTAGATGAAATAGTAATAGTTCCGTGCATTTGTATACTACAAAATTGATATTTTAGAAAATTCAATCTGATTCAAAAGTCTCCCATCTTTCTTTGTCAAAAAAAGGTAAAATTTGAACAGAAGGTACACAAGAATTTTTCTGTTTTTATGTTATTTTGTACTCTACAATTCCTTTTTGTGGGATCATTTTCCCCGAGAGGGTAATGAGAAGAATTATAGAATGGATTACTAATTATGCCTAGATCTCGGATAAATGGAAATTTTATTGATAAGACCTCCTCAATTATAGCTAATATTTTATTACGAATAATTCCGACAACTTCAGGAGAAAAAAAAGCATTTACCTATTATAGAGATGGTGTGATTTGATTTTTTGTTCTTATTTTTTTAGCCCTCAACGAAGTCTTACGAGAAAAAGACGCAGTTCGGAATATAAAGAACCAAATTATTGAAATAAAGTTACGCTTAGTGAAGGTAAAGTTTGGAGATAGAACAATTCCTTCTGTCGTGTATCCTCGATTGATCCAGCCTCAGATACCTTTAGTGTCGATTTTAGTATTAAACGAAAGGTTATACCTATGGGTTCTGTATTGCAGGTCAATCCTACTCCACTAGTACCAATAGGCGGCATAGGGGAAGAAGCACTACACTAGGAATCAACAACACAAAAACTTTGGTAAAAATTACCCTTTTCCTTATCGGTATCGGGGCTAACAAGAATGGTTGGGACAACAAACATCCATCTCGCTCGTACTTTGGATACTCGTATAACCATCAAAGATTGTTGAAGTGACTAATTCCTGGAAATAGTAAGCGTTGAGGACAAAGAAATCGTTGGAGTTACCATTTCTATCTAGTACTAATATGATAGGTCTTAAAAAAACCTCTTTCGGGAAGGCTAGCTAGAGATTTCTTGTAAAAATACCAGCTCCTGTCAGTTCATAATGAGAATAGTGAAATTTAGATTCCATGACTTATTCCCCTTACTACTATGCACAGAAGGGAGGAGCCGTATGAGATGAAAATCTCACGTACGGTTCTGGAGCGGAGATTTTTTGAATAAAATAAATGAACGACCGTAACGGATGTCAGCTCAATCCGAAGGAAATTATGCGGAAGCTTTACAGAATTATTATGAAGCTACGCGATCAGAAATTGATCCCTATGATAGAAGTTATATACTTTATAATATAGGCCTTATACACACAAGCAACGGGGAGCATACAAAGGCTTTGGAATACTATTTCCGGGCATTAGAACGAAACCCATTCTTACCACAAGCTTTTAATAATATGGCCGTGATCTGTCATTACGTGCGACTATCTCCACTATAGAAAGAAAGAAAAAAGATAAAATTAACTAGTCAATACTAGAAAAAAAAGGCTTTCTACATATGCATCGTTCAAAGCAACGATTTTTACCAGCTGTAGCAAGGAAAGAAACCTCATGATAACAAAAAAGGAAATAAATAGATAAAGTCTACATACTATATTCTATGGATAAAGAATCAAATTGATAAAAAAAGCATCGTAAAGATCAATTAGCGAGCTTTTGGGTCGATACAGTTAAAAACTGCTTACTTATGTCATGAAATGATATATAAAGTTAGGAATCAACTTATGTAATAGAGTCGATCCACTAAAGTATTGAGCAGCGGTGTAGCATCAGATCCCAAAGATAGTAAGTTCTTTTTTCTTATGGAAGAAAGTCTTTTTCAAAGATTCTATATAAATTTCATATATGAAACCGAGATAGTTACCTTTCGGAAAATTATAACGATATAGGGGATATCTATGTTTCATTTTTCTTAAGGTGGGAAAAAAGATAAAACTAATTATTGATCACAATTAGAATTTTAAACTTATGTAATTAATTTTTTCTGGTTAACCCAAGAAAAATGGGATTTATTTCTCATAAATAGAATTCAGTTAGTCTAGGGGAATAGGGTAAATATAAGATGATACCGAAAAAAGAATTGATTGCTGAGCCGTATGAGGTAGGAAACTCTCAAGTACGGTTCTAAGGGAAGGAATTGAACCACCTATTCCAACCGCGGAGAACAGGCCATTCTACAGGGTGATTCTGAAATTGCGGAGGCGTGGTTTGATCAAGCTGCTGAGTATTGGAAACAGGCTATAGCGCTTACTCCAGGTAATTATATTGAAGCACATAATTGGTTAAAAATCACGAGACGTTTCGAATAAAACCATTCGTTAATTTAGTAGAATTTATTCTTGGATCCATCAATCAAATAA